ACCAACTTGTCATATAAGTATTGTATTGAAAGATCTATCCTTATATGAAAAATATTCAGAATATCCAAAATATCAAGAATATAATATATACTTAAAAAACCCGAGGTGGATAAAGAAGTCCACAAAAATGACATCTCATGATATGTATAGTAGTGGGGGAAAATGGGACAAAAAATAAATCCACTTGGTTTCAGACTCGGTACAACCCAAGATCCTTATTCTTTTTGGTTTGCACAACCAAAAAATTATTCTGGGGGTCTGCAAGAAGATCAAAAAATCAGAAACTGTATCAAGAATTATATACAAAAAAATATGAAAATTTCTTCTGGTGTTGAAGGAATTGCACGTATAGAGATTCAAAAACGAATTGATGTAATTCAGGTTATAATATATTTGGGATTCCCAAAATTATTAATAGAAGGTAGGCCTAAAAATAAAAGAATCGAAGAATTACAGAAAAATGTAGAAAAAGAACTAAATTGTGTGAACCGAAAACTCAACATTGCTATTTCAAGAATTGCACACCCTTACAGGCACCCTAGCATTCTTGCCGAATTTATAGCGGGACAACTAAAGAATCGAGTTTCATTTCGCAAAGCAATGAAAAGAGCTATTGAATTAACTGAACAGGCCGATACAAAAGGAATTCAAGTACAAATTGCAGGGCGCCTTGACGGAAAAGAAATTGCACGCGTCGAGTGGATTAGAGAGGGTCGGGTTCCTCGACAAACCCTTCGAGCTCAAATTGATTATTCTTCCTATGCAGTTAGAACTATTTATGGGGTATTAGGAATCAAAATTTGGACATTTGTAGACGAGGAATAGTAAACCTTCAGTCGAATTGGTTGTATCGATAAAAAAAATGACAAAGTCTTTCATTCTTTTTTTTACCAATAAAAAAAAGAGTAATTCTATAGGGTTGGATAAAATCAAAAATTCGATTGATTATTTAATATAATTGCTATGCTTAGTGTGTGACTCGTTGGTTTGTTTAGGATCAGGATTACAAAAAAATAGACTGATCCATACTATGAACTCATAAGTATAGAACTAATAACCAATCCATCGCTTCGTATTATCTGGACTGGATCTGAATCCAAAAAGGCAGTCAAAATAGGCTATATTAGTCATTTCATTGTAACAATTGAAATATGTTTTGCAAAAAAACCAATCTGATTATGAATTGTAAAGCAAAATCAAAAATTATGCAGATAAATGAAAAGATGAGAGAAAGAAAGAGATCAATGATATATGATCTATAACTTCAATATGTAAGGTTTATGAATCATCTCATAAAAGCCAATGTAATAAAGCATTAAGATCGATATAGGATAAATCTATAATATAATTAAAATTAATTGAATGCGTTTATAGACCAAAAAAATAAAGAGCCTCGAGCCAATAAAGACTAAAAAAATTGACTCAAGAACAAAACGAACAAATGGCTCCATTGTATAATTAAAACCTAACCATTAACAAGAAGCAATGGGAACGACGGAACCTGTAAATACATAGGATTCTATTGAAAACGAATTTTAATGATTTATTGGGCGGGATGGCGAAAGGAACCAAAAGACACTCGATTTATTCTGAGAAGTTATTTATGGGTTAATCCTACAAATGAAGTCAATATTACAATTGCAAGAGTAAATATTCGCCCGCGAAAGTTTTTATGTTCAGGACATTATCTACAAATCTATAAATAGAAATAATTATCTCTAAATCTAAAATTTGAAATCTATAAATCTTCGATATCTATATATATATAGAAAAATAAAGAGTATAGTTCTTTACTATACATAAAGTATGTAAAAAAAGAGATACAAATTTATTTTTTTATTTTTATAATAACAAACTTATCATAAATATAAAATATAAATAGATTAAAAAAAATCGATGAGAAAGGAATCCCAAGATTCAGTATAGTATAATATTCTTTGTATTTGATTCAGTATATTATTTATCAACGACATGTAGATTTTTTTTTAATCATAATCATTTCATTCGCGAGGAGCTAGATGAGAAGAAATTCTCATGTCCGGTTCTGTAGTAGAGATGAAATTGCAAAACAAACATCAACTATAACCCCAAAAGAACCAGATTCCGCAAACAACATAGAGGAAGAATGAAAGGAATTTCTTATCGGGGTAATCGTATTTGTTTTGGTCGATATGCTCTTCAGGCACTTGAACCCGCTTGGATTACGTCTAGACAAATAGAAGCGGGACGTCGGGCCATGACACGAAATGTACGCCGCGGTGGAAAAATATGGGTACGTATATTTCCCGACAAACCCGTTACTGTAAGACCTACGGAAACGCGTATGGGTTCGGGAAAAGGAGCTCCCGAATATTGGGTAGCTGTAGTTAAACCCGGTAGAATACTTTATGAACTGGGTGGAGTAGCAGAAAATATAGCCAGAAAAGCTATTGAAATAGCGGGTTCAAAAATGCCTATACGAACTCAATTCATTATTTCGGGATAGCGATTAGGAATGATAGAACCAAAGGAAAAAGGGCCGGGCCGTTGAGATGAAAAAATCACAAGTTTATTTTTTTTTGAACAAACAATATTTCTTTTTTCCTTTTGCATTGAAATAACAGATTCAAAAAAGGCTATGATCCAATCTCAGACCCATTTGAGTGTAGCAGATAACAGCGGAGCCCGAGAATTGATGTGTATTCGAATTATAGGAACTAATAATCGCCGATACGCCCGTATCGGTGATGTTATTGTTGCTGTAATAAAGGAAGCAGTACCGAACTCCCCTTTAGAAAAATCCGAAGTGATCAGAGCGGTAATTGTACGTACTTGTAAAGAACTCAAACGTGACAACGGTATGATAATACGATATGATGACAATGCTGCAGTTGTGATTGATCAAGACGGAAATCCAAAGGGAACTCGAATTTTTGGCGCAATCACCCGAGAATTGAGACAATTAAATTTTACTAAAATAGTTTCATTAGCACCTGAAGTATTATAAAAAAAAAGCATTATTTAAGAACAGTAATTATAAGATATTAAAATGAGATTCTAAGATATAAACTAGAAACATCATATAGTTATAATAATTAAATTGAATGAAATTGATTAAATTAAAATAAATTAGTCAATTTTGTTTCGTGCATATACCTTTCTTTATTTAATAAAATTTTTTAATAAATTTTTAATAAAAGAAAAAATAAAGAGTATGTTGATTATACAAAATTCGGGGGCAATAAAATTGAGTTTATCATGGGTAGAGACACTATTGCTGACATAATAACCTCCATACGAAATGCTGACATGAATAGAAAGGGAACCGTTCAAATAGCATCTACTAACATCAGCGAAAACATTATTAAAATACTTTTACAAGAAGGTTTTATTGAAAATGTGAGGAAACACCGGGAAGACAACAAAACTTTTTTTGTTTTAACCCTACGACATAGAAGGAATAGAAAAGTATTATATAAAACTAGTCTAAATTTAAAACGGATCAGCCGACCTGGGTTACGAATCTATTCTAACTATCAAAAAATTCCTAGAATTTTAGGCGGAATGGGGATTGTAATTCTTTCTACTTCTCGGGGTATAATGACAGACCGAGAGGCTCGACTAGAAAGAATTGGTGGAGAAGTTTTGTGTTATATATGGTAATCCTTCTGATATCCGATAGTATGTTACAGAGTTTGCTTGGTTAGATAATGAGGATTGGGTTTTAGGTTATATCCCAGCAAAAACCCAACGTAGTTTTGTTTTATACATATACCACACGATAGAGTCAAATATAAATCGTTAGAATTTGACGAGAGGACATCCCATTTATAAACTCCGCAACAAAAATTCGAATGATTTAGTAGTTTTTTCAACTTCATTTTCGAGGGATACAATTCCAGATTTCAAAATTTAATGAAATTAAGTTTCTTCAAAAATATGTATATTCAAAATTAAGGAATGAAAAATATGAAAATAAGGGCCTCCGTTCGTAAAATTTGTGAAAAATGTCGACTGATACGTCGACGGGGACGAATTATAGTAATTTGCTCCAACCCGAGACATAAACAAAGGCAAGGATAAGTTTCCTAAACAGGAACTCTCTAAAAAATCTGATGTACAAATAAAAAATAAAATAAAGGATCCAGTTTGGCATGAAATGGATATATCCATAGATCTTCGACTTAGTTTTTGAGATGATAAAAAAATATGGCAAAATTTTTACCAAGAATTGGTTCACGTAAGAATGGACGTATTGGGTCGCGTAAAAATGCACGTAAAATACCAAAAGGAGTTATTCATGTCCAAGCAAGTTTCAACAATACTATTGTGACCGTTACGGATGTACGGGGTCGGGTAATCTCTTGGTCCTCCGCCGGTACTTGTGGATTCAAGGGCACACGAAGAGGGACACCGTTTGCTGCTCAAACCGCAGCGGGAAATGCTATTCGTACAGTAGTCGATCAAGGTATGCAACGAGCAGAAGTCATGATAAAGGGTCCTGGTCTCGGAAGAGATGCGGCATTAAGAGCTATTCGTAGAAGTGGTATATTATTAAGTTTCGTACGGGATGTAACTCCTATGCCGCATAATGGTTGTAGGCCCCCTAAAAAAAGACGCGTGTAAGAATAAATATTAACGAAATTTCAAGAGAAATAAATAATTCAATAATTTAATCAAAAAAAAATAATATTATTATGGTTCGAGAGAAAGTAACCATATCCACTCGGACATTACAGTGGAAGTGTGTTGAATCAAGAGCCGACAGTAAGCGGCTTTATTATGGACGCTTTATTCTATCTCCACTTATGAAAGGTCAAGCTGACACAATAGGCATTGCGATGCGAAGAGCGTTGCTTAGCGAAATAGACGGAACATGTATCACACGTGCAAAATCCGCGAAAATACCACACGAATTTTCTACTATAACGGGTATTCAAGAATCAGTCCATGAAATTTTAATGAATTTGAAAGAAATTGTATTGAGAAGTGCGTTGTATGGAACTTGCGATGCGTCTATT